GTATTTATTCTGACCTCCATACTTAACTTAGATCGAGATATTGGACATAGAATGCCAATCTTTAAAATAAAAAATGTAAAAAAAAAGGAGTAATACACTGTGACATGACACGTTCACTAAAAAAAAACCCTTTTGTAGCTAATCATTTATCGGCAAAAATTGAAAAACTCAACACGAGGGAAGAGAAAGAAATAATAGTAACTTGGTCTCGGGCATCTACCATTATACCCACAATGATTGGCCATACAATCGCTATTCATAATGGAAAGGAACATTTACCTATTTATATAACGGATCGTATGGTGGGTCACAAATTGGGAGAATTTGCACCTACTCTGTCTTTTACGAGACATGCAAGAAACGATAATAAATCTCGTCGTTAAGTTCATTTCTTATACTTTATATACTTATATACTTATGTATTTGTATTTAATATACATATATACAATCTAAATATCTAAATATGTTATACAATATAAATAAATATGTATGCTATACGCAAAAAATGAAAAAAAAAGAAGTGTTTATCATTCATTGATAGGAGATATCATAACCTTATGATAAATAACTCAATTTCGGATAAAGAAATAAGAATTTTAGTTCAAAATATATGTAATATGTCTGTTTTCAAAGGGCGAAGAGTAATTGATCAAATTCGCGGGCGTTCATATGAAGAAACACTTATGGTATTGGAACTCATGCCTTATCGAGCATGTTATCCAATTTTAAAACTGGTTTATTCGGCAGCAGCAAATGCTAGTCATAATATGAATTTGAAGGAAACTGATTTATTTATTAGTGAAGCTAAAGTTAATAAGAGTAGTTTTATAAAAAAATTAAGACCTCGAGCTCGAGGACGTAGTTATGGTATAAAAAGTCCCACCTGTCATATAACAATTGTATTAAAAGAAAAATCTAAATTTTTATTAGATAAATCTAAGATTTAGATTCGTTATCTTATTTATAGTCAAATATAATATATGGGTGGAAAAAAATATAATAGAAAAATATGGGACAAAAAATAAATCCACTTGGTTTCAGACTTGGTACAACTCAACATCATCATTCCTTTTGGTTCGAGAAACCAAAAAATTATTCTGTAAGTTTACAAGAAGATGAAAAAATAAGGAATTGTATTAAGAACTATGTACAAAAAAATAGGAGAATATCCTCGGGTTTCGAAGGAATTGCACGGATAGAAATTAAAAAAAGGATCGATTTGATCCAGGTCATAATCTATATTGGATTTCCTAATTTCTTAATAGAGGGCCAAACAGGAAGCATCGAAGAATTACAGGTAAATATACAAAAAAAATTGCATTCTGTGAACCGGAGACTCAATATTGCTATTACAAAAGTGGAAAAACCCTATGGGCAACCTAATATTCTTGCGGAATATATAGCTTTACAATTAAAAAATAGAGTTTCATTCCGAAAGGCAATGAAAAAAGCTATTGAATTAGCTGAACAAACAGATACAAAAGGAATTCAAGTGCAAATTGCAGGGCGGATCAACGGAAAAGAAATTGCACGTGTCGAATGGATCAGAGAGGGGAGAGTTCCCTTACAAACAATTCGCGCTAAAATTGATCATTGTTCCTATACAATTCGAACTATTTATGGAGTATTAGGCATCAAAATTTGGATATTTTGGGAGGAGCAATAATAGACTTTTATTTGTCTTTCCTTTCTATTCAGTGATAGAACAAAAAATCACAAACTTGTTCATTCTTTTTCCATTAAATCAAACAAAAATGAGCAATTCCAATTCTATAAGGTTGAATAAAAATTCGATTGACCATTTGTTAGAATTGCTATGCTTAGTGTGTGACTCGTTAATTTTTCTTTAGAGTTAAGAGTTGGGATTAAAAAAAAAGACTGACCCCTACTTAAACTTAATAAGTTACTTAAACTTAACTTAATAAGTATAATAAAAAAACTAATAACTAACTTATTGCTTCGTAGTATCAATATCCCAAGAAACAGTCACTATATGAGATGAGTGGATCAATCATATAGTTGCAGCAACTGCAACTAAAATCTTTTCTATAAAAAATCTTATTTATGGAAAAAATCTTATTTATGGGTTGGGTTGTGAAGCAAAAATAAAGAGATGTAGATAAATGGAAGGATGAGAGAAAGAAAGAACAAAAATATCAATGATATATGATTCCAATATGTATGGTCTATGAATTACCTCATAAAAGGCAATGTAATAAAGCATCAAAACTGAATAAATAATAAATATAAAATAATAATAAAATAAAGTAATATGAATAATAAAGAGCCTCGAGTTAATAAAAACTAAGTAGATTGACTCGAGAAGAGAAATTTTTTTGGGGAGCTCCATTGCAGAGTTCAGACTTAACCATTAATAGAGAAGCTATAGGAACGATGAAACCTGTGACTGCATAGGATTCTACTGAAAACAAATCCGAATAATTCATTGGGTGGGATGGCGGAACGAACCGAGAAAAAATGAATTTATTTCGAGAAGTCATGGATTGACCTAGAAATAACAAAAAGCAAAGAGTCAATATTCGCCCGCGAAACTTTAGATTACATTACAATATTTTGGCATCCTTTGAGAAGGGTCAAAAAAAGGATCATTATAAAAAAACATTATAAACATTATCTATAATCCATAAATATGCATAATAGAAACATTCTATCTGTATATCCCGTACATACATCTTCCTATATAACAAATTCAATATTGATAAATGTCTTATTGGATTATTTTTTCCGTGTGTATCTGTAATATGTCATATTAGTGAATCTTTTCATTCGCGAGGAGCTGGATGAAAGGAAACTTTCGTGTCCAGTTCTGCAGTAGAGATCGAATTAAGAAATGACCATCAACTATAACCCCAAAAGAACCAGATTTCGTAAACAACATAGAGGAAGAATGAAGGGAATATCTTGTCGCGGCAATCATATTTGTTTCGGCAGATACGCTCTTAAAGCACTCGAACCCACTTGGATCACAGCTAGACAAATAGAAGCAGGGCGAAGAGCAATGACACGATATGTGCGTCGTGGTGGAAAAATATGGGTACGCATATTTCCCGACAAACCTGTTACAGTAAGACCCGCAGAAACACGTATGGGTTCGGGGAAGGGATCCCCCGAATATTGGGTATCCGTTGTTAAACCAGGTCGAATACTTTATGAAATGGGTGGAGTATCTGAAACTGTAGCCAGAGCAGCTATTTCACTAGCTGCGTCCAAAATGCCTATACAAACTAAATTTGTCAGGATGGAGATGTAGAACTAAATGGTATATTGAGGATGAAAAAACAACTACAAGTTTATTTATTTCTGGACAGAAAATATTTCTTTTTTTCTTTCCTTCATCCTTTCCATTAAAATAACAGATTCCAATAAAATGATATGATTCAACCTCAAACCCTTTTGAATGTAGCGGATAACAGCGGAGCCCGAGAATTGATGTGTATTCGAATCATAGGAGCTGGTAATTATAGATATGCTCATATTGGTGACGTTATTGTTGCTGTAATTAAAGAAGCAGTGCCAAATATGCCACTAGAAAGATCAGAAGTAATTAGAGCTGTAATTGTACGTACTTGTAAAGAACTCAAACGTGACAACGGTATCATAATACGATATGATGACAATGCTGCGGTTGTCATTGATCAAGAAGGAAATCCAAAAGGAACTCGGATTTTTGGTGCGATCGCTCGGGAATTGCGACAGTTGAATTTTACTAAAATAGTTTCATTGGCTCCCGAGGTATTATAAATAATACTAAATGAGACTATGATATATCAGAACATCTAAAATAGGATATATCAAAACATCTAAAATAGATCAAATTTAGTGGAGTAGTAGATGGTGTCTCACGCATATACTTTTTTTATAATATTAAAAATTAAACAAAATAAACAAAAAAATGAAAGAAAATAAAACAAACAAAAAAGAGAACATGTTAATTATATCAAAATTAGAAGGCACCAATAATTATAGTTCGCCATGGGTAGGGACACTATTTCCAATATAATAACTTCTATAAGAAATGCTGACATGGATAAAAAAGGAACGATTCGAATAGCATCTACTAATATTACCGAAAATATTGTGAAAATACTTCTACGAGAAGGTTTTATTGAAAACGTTCGGAAACATCAAGAAGGTAACAAAAATTTCTTGGTTTTAACTCTGCGACATAAAAAGACTAGGAAAAGAATACATAGAACTATTTTAAAGTGTATCAGCCGACCTGGTTTACGAATTTATTCCAACTACCAACAAATTCCTAAGATTTTAGGTGGAATAGGAATTGTAATTCTTTCCACTTCTCAAGGTATAATGACGGATCGAGAAGCTCGACGAGAAAAAATTGGAGGCGAACTTTTGTTATATATATGGTGATCCTCCTCCGGTATCCTAATTTTATCTCTAACTTCCTATTTTATAGAGAAGAAAAGTTAATTATATAACTTTTCCTCCATTAGTTGATACTTCAAGGAGCTTACCTGGAATGAAAGAACAAAAATTGATTCATGAAGGTTTAATTACTGAATCACTTCCCAACGGTATGTTCCGGGTCCGCTTAGATAATGAAGATGTAATTCTAGGTTATATTTCGGGAAGGATCCGCCGTAGTTTTATACGGATACTACCGGGGGATAGAGTCAAAATTGAAGTAAGTCGTTATGATTCAACCAGGGGACGTATAATTTATAGACTTCGAAACAAAGATTCGAACGATTAGATAATTTTTTAAGCATTCCTTTCATTTTCATGACGATACAATTAAAAAAATGCAAGAGACTTATTTTCTTCCAAGGAATAGAGAATAGATTCAACATTAAGGTAAGGAATAATAAATATGAAAATACGGGCTTCCGTTCGTAAAATTTGTGAAAAATGCCGACTGATCCGTCGGCGCGGACGAATTATAGTGATTTGTTCCAATCCGAGACATAAACAGAGACAAGGATAACCCTTTCAAAAAAACTTTTTAAAATAAAGGAAGA